ACTATAGGATTAAGATGTTCTATTTTTCCATAGAAATGTGTTCGCTCAAGAAAAGTTCCAGAAGATGTTGATCGTAAATAAGAAGATTGTTTACAAAAAAAAACTAATACAAATTCGCATTCACATACATAAGAATTATATAGGAATCGAAATAGTCTTTTATTTTCTTTTGAAAAACCGTAAATAGATTTCTTCAGAGTAATGAAACTACTCCAATTATGATATTCATGGAGAAAGAATCGCAATAAATGCAAAGAGGAAATATCTTGGATCCAGCATTGAAGGGTTTGCACCAAGATTTCCAAATGGATGGGATGAGGTATTAGTATATCTGACACATAATTTAAATGCGATAATTTGTCCTCTAAAAATGGAAATATTGAATGAATGGATCGTAAATTCTGTGATTTTGGTATTTTTTTTTCTTCGAGAGAAAATATTAATCGCGGGGAAAATGGAATTTCTACAATGACCACAAAAACTTCTGATATCATTTGAGAATAAAAAGAATTGTTGTCCCTGACGAGTCGATTTTGATTAGAATCATCAACCGAATCAGTCAAAAAATTCTGTTGATACATTCGAGTAATTAAATGTTTCACAAGTACTGAACTAGATTTATTGTCATAACCCAAAATTTCCGCGGGTTCATAAAAAATCGAACCATTTAAACCATGATCATGAGCAAGTGCATAAATATACTCCTCAAAGAGAAGCGGATATAGGAAGTGTCGTTGCCGAGATCTATCTTTTTCTAAATATTCTTGTAATTCTTCCATTTTCATTTCTACTTGAACCTGAGCTACTTGAACCTGAGGCAGGAGGCATTTCTTTGGTTATCAAATGATACATAGTGCAATACGGTCAGAACAGGATATGTATTATGTATATAGTTATAGTAAGAACTATATATATATATAACTATATATATACCCCTATACCCCGGATACCGAATGGAAGGAGTGCAATCAACAGATCTTTTTCCTCTCCTTTTCTATCCAATTGGTTTATGTTCGTTAAAATTACAAGAGGGTAAAAAATCCTTTATTTTTGCAACCCGATTGCTCTTTTGACTTTGGAAGAAATTCTCTTTATCAGTATACTGTTTCTTTTACACATCCGTCTCCAATCCGTAATAGAGAATAATTAGGATTCATTAAAAAAAAAAAAAAAAAGAATCAATGGTCCACCCACAGGAGAACCTTTTTCCGCATCAGGCACTAATTTATTTTTAACATCTAATTAGATGGGGTAATCATTCAAATTAAGAACATAAGCTCGTTGCTTTTTGTTTTACCAGAATTGGGGCCGTAGGCCTCTATCCATTTATTCACTAGACCCAACTACAAATGTTGTGAATTTTTTTGGCCCCCTTCCGAAAATCAAAAACAATATTTTGTAATGATCCGGTAAGGATAAACTCAAAGTTCTACTTTAACATTTTTAAACATTAAAAAAAAAAAAAAGAAATTACAAATTTCTTATTTTATTACGACATGCTATTTTTTCCATTCATTACCTTTCAGGATCAGTCGTGGTCTTATAGACTCTACCAATAGTCTGGACGAATTCGTTGCTTCATCCAAATGTGTAAAAGATCATAGTCGCACTTAAAAGCCGAGTACTCTACCGTTGAGTTAGCAACCCAGAAAAATATGATATGTAGATATGATCGAAATTAAAAAAAAATCAAATTGACGAACTACCTATTTTTTATTTTCGTTAAGAAAATACGTCTTGGATGATGGTAAGTCAAATCCATCATTTGACTGAAGTGAAGGAAAACCCAATATGAGGTATAAATAAACAGATCTATTTATCTACGATCGAATTATATTTGTTCGATACACCATTGTCAATATAAATGGAATGTTGAGAAAACAAATCAAATTAAGCAAACCAAATAAAGACTTGTGTTGGATTGGCACAACATAAATAAGAAATTTGGATGGAAAAAAATAAATAAGAGGTAGAAAAAAATCTCGGGTTTATTCAACCGCTAGGGGTACAATAAGAAAGATTAACCACCTGTTTGTTGGTGAATTTACACAACAAAACAAGAAAAGACAAAAGTAAACTAAGTATGAATAGAACAAGAAAAAAGCAAATTGTGTTGTGGGGAAATAAAAAAAATTCTAATTACACAAAGATAGATACTAGCCCCCCCCTTTTTTTTTATTCATTAATTTTGCTTTTTCCTTTAATTTAACTCGAAATTCTTTCTTTAAATAACTCTGCCTTCCTTAAAATATCACGAACAGTTCCTGTAGGTTGAGCGCCCTTTTCAAGGAAATATAGAATAGCAGGAACGTTTAAATAAGTTTGATTCTTTATCGGATCATAAAAACCCACTTTTCGAAGATCTCTTCCTTCTCTTCTGGATCGAACATCAATTGCAACGATTCGATAGATAGCTCATTGGGATAGATGTAAATAAACAACGCCCCCTGGAAACGTATAGGAGGTTTTCTCCTCATACGGCTCGAGAAAAAATGATTCTAATTTCTGTTCTAATTTATGTATATAATGGCAAATGGACCCATAAAATCATGAATTAGACTATAATATAATTTGAGTCGTTTTTTTTTTTTTTTGTTCTTCCTTACGAAAAAAAGAAATCTCATTCGTACTCATAACTCAAGTTGGGAAATTCTGAAAGAGTTCGAAGGGAACCCTTAGACATTTATTGAGCCGTCTCTAACCTTTTTTGTTTGTCTCGTCTTGAATCTATTTTTTTTCTTCATGCGAATCCCATTGCTGAGACAATTAAAAATAGTGTTTCCTTGTTCCGGAATCTTTTATCTTTGCTTCGCGAAATCATTGGGTTTAGACATTACTTCAGTGATCCTTACTCCTTCCAAAACGGCAGCAACATACCTTTTGTTTTTTGTTATTTCTTTCTATGAAATACTAATACGAATGATTGATTCCTCTGTGATATACTTTTGATCGAAATAGTTTTACCAATTCCAACTAATTTTACTTTTTTTTTCAAACTGTTCGAATTTGACCCTGTCGATTTATATGTATATACTTACAAAGTTGGTTCAACTTATTGATTGTCACTAACCCTAGATTCCTCCCCCTGATAAATGAATCAACACTTTCCGCTCGAGCTCCATCATGTACTATTTACGTTACAACCCAACACAAATTGGGTAACAGAACAAACTATGTCGAGCCAAGAGCATCTTCATTCCTATCGAAAATGGCGGATGTAAGAATCCACAGCCGATCATGTCCTTCAAGTCGCACGTTGCTTTCTACCACATCGTTTCAAACGAAGTTTTACCATAACATTCCTCTAATTTAATTTCGAACCGGTATAGAATTGATTCAATACAGAATCATGAATAGTCATTGGATTCCCGGTATATAATAGTCCATACTATCTATCTATCTATGGATAGATTATTAAGTATTTATCCTTATCCGGAGAAGGCTCAGCAAAGATTCAATTTATTTAACCCCATATTATATCATATGAATGAAACGCATTTATAAAAAAGACGAATAAACGAGTTTGCTTACGACTTATTTACATCTTCAACTTCAACGGATTTCTCGAGAAGGCCAATCATGAAGGATCTCTTTTTTCTCGAAAAAACACTATAGACTTCTATTTTAAAGGGGCCATTTCCATTTCCAATCCCGGAACAAAATCAGTTATTAACCGAATAAACTATTCCAATGCCCCAGAACGAAATGACCCAGACCGGAAAGGTCTGAATTTTGTTTATAATATTATAATATAGATTTGTCAAACTTCTTCACGTACCAAGGATTCAAAAAAAATGAAGTAAAAATAGTTTAAAGAATTCCCGACTTCAACATCATGACTGGAAAACATATTTCCAGTCATGACTGATCATGACTGAATTTGATCTCTAATTCAATCAACAGGTCGACGCAATGACAATAAATGAGTAGCTAAAAATTTTTAACTACTCATTTACTAAAGAGACACAAATTTTACCATGTCCAATTGAATTATCAATTTTTTAATTTAAAGCGGAAAGGTAAATTGTGAATCTAATCCAGTTTATTTGTTTTCATGAGTATGGAATAGAAAAGGCCCCGTGTAAGGTAAGATTAAGGTCGTTATTCTTTCTTTCATATGAAAGAGAAAATCATAATCATAGGAGTCTGATCTTTTCGTATCTATCATATACAATGAACAATTGTTACCGGGAGTATGGATATTTAAGGAATCGCGGATCCTTTTGAAAGAGCGTTGTTACTGAAAAAGAACAATACAATAACAATACATATATATATATTAATTTAATATTGGATGAAATGAGATCCAATCTTTCGTTTCTGATGGAAACGATCTGGGACGGAAGGATTCGAACCTCCGAGTAACGGGACCAAAACCCGCTGCCTTACCGCTTGGCCACGCCCCATTTCAATTTCTATCGGACACTAATAAACAGTATTATTGGTATTGCTTATTCGTCAATTCCAGACCAAATAAATAGGGATATATTGTTGATAGGATTCTACACGTGTAGATAAAAAAAATTCATTGATCATTACATATAATTCAATTAAAATATTGTATGAAAGTATAATTCCTTGTATTCTCATTTGAAAATGGAAGGAAGGATTTTTGATTTGGGAAAGTTCGAAGAAAAAGAAGGATTTTTTGACCTGCCTTTTTTCATTTTTCCCTTATAAAAAAAAAACTCAATCAAAATCAAATTATCTAATCTACGAGAACGAAATATTTGTTATGCTTAATATTCTTAGTTTAATCTCTATCTGTCTTAATTCTGCCCTTTATTCGAGTAGTTTTTTCTTCGCCAAATTACCTGAGGCTTATGCCCTTTTCAACCCAATCGTAGACGTTATGCCCGTCATACCTGTACTCTTTTTTCTCTTAGCCTTTGTTTGGCAAGCTGCTGTAAGTTTTCGATGAAATGTTTAATACTCTCCTAAATTCCGGATTTATTCGATAAATAAAAATTCTAAAAATTGATAAGATCGGATAAATCTTACATTATGAACCCTCGATTCATAAATATAAATTCTTGACTTATATGTGGGTATAACTAACAAGAATTTTCATTTTTTAGTAACGAAGGAATCCGAATCTTATTATAAATAAATTCGTGAAAATTACTTTCTTTTCAAGAAAACACTTCATTTTTTTGTTTTTTTGAGGGGTGTCATGTCAAATGTCAAAATAGTGTATATGGTACTATATGGTACAAAAATAGGTAATCTATTCCCCTTTTTCCAAAAGATGATCTTATCTTGGAGATTGTATAATGCTTACTCTCAAACTTTTCGTTTACACAGTAGTGATATTCTTTGTTTCTCTCTTCATCTTCGGATTCTTATCTAATGATCCAGGACGTAATCCTGGACGTGAAGAATAAAAATAAGAAAGATATTTTTTCTATTCCATACATTTAACTATGATAAAGATAAAAGATAAAATCAAAGGATAGAAATTTATTCGAATTCGAATGAATAAAGTCTTAAGCGATCGAAAGGAGCGGAGAGAGAGGGATTCGAACCCTCGGTACGAATAACTCGTACAACGGATTAGCAATCCGCCGCTTTAGTCCACTCAGCCATCTCTCCCAATTTAAAATTGAAAATTTCAAATGTGATGTGACACGTAAAGTAAAGATTGAGAAAAACCCCAGTCTTCCTTCGATATTATAACGATATATAAAAAGATAAAAGATATCTACCAATTTGATCAGCAACTTAACTTAGATAATGATTCAAAACAGATATCTACCATAGAAAGAATACCTTACTTCTTTGATTTTGTACGAAAGGTTCTTTTATTCCCCCGGCCTGGTTAAGTACCGGCCGGGACATTACTTATTTTGATCCAACAAATCCTTCATAGTTCATAGATCAAACGATTTAATTTATATGATTTGATATCAAATCAAAAAAATACTTGTTATTGAAGCAATAGCAGCAACAAGGGAAATTTCTATTTCCATTCCTATGATAGAAATAGAATTTCCTATAATTATTTCTATTTTTAGTATTTAATATTTTCAATTGACTTACTGGAAAACTGGAAAAAGCTGGAATAAAAAAAGACATACATACATATATTAAAATATTAAACACACATAGTTCTATTCTAATATAATTCATTTACTTGTTCCATGTTCAAGGAACAAGCTTTATTTGAAATTTGAGATCCAATTGACCCGAATTCATAAGATCCGGCAGTTGTGAAAGAAAAGTTCCAAAAAAAAAAAGAACCGTGTATGCAGAATTCATCATTTTTATGGTCCAGCTTCAATGACTCCTTCTGTGCGGAACTATTACTAATGACTTCCCAGCAAACAAAAAGTATAATTATAACTTTATTATGTTATTTAAAATAAATAAGCTTTCTGTTATTCACCTATTTCTATTTAGCCCCCGACAGGACAAAAGAAATACGTGTAAACGCTAGAATTTTACTGATTCTGATACTATTTTGATTGCGTCTCGCTCCTTTCCTTTGTTCGACAAAGGGTCAATTTATATACAATAATAAAACTGTAGAGCGGGTATAGTTTAGTGGTAAAAGTGTGATTCGTTCTATTAACAACTTAAATAGTTAAGGGGTCTTTCCGTTTTTTTTTTTTCATATTCCGATCAAAAACTTTTTTTCTTAAAAAGGGTTTAATCCTTTACCTCTCCATGACATATTTGAGGAAAAATATACATTCTCACGATTTGTATCCAAAGGTCAATTATAAATTGAATAAACAAAATTGGATTATGGAGTCGCGAAGCATAATTTTTTTTTCTGAGTTGGATCAACTCTTCCAATTGAATGAGTATGAGTAAAGGATCCATGGATGAAGATACAAAAGTTTATTTCCAATCGTAACTAGATCTTCAATTTTTGTGTTCTAAAAGGGAGATTGAAGCAAAATAGCTAGAAAACGATGGTTTTGGTTTACTAGAACCATCGGCAGATTATTTCAGCCCGGTGGAAACTCAATTCTTTTCCTAAGGATCCCATAAGTAGAAATAGGGAACGAAGTAACTAGACTAGACTAGACGGATTTGGTATAATCCCTCTCCTCTAGAGGGATCATCTAGAAAGCGATTTGGATACATTCAGACAGAAAAGCTGACATAGATGTTATGGATCTAATTTTTTTTTCTTCGGATTTATGCTGATTTACCTTTTTCGTATATTTTTTCTTTCTGTTTTTTTTTCGTTTATGCCTTAGATCTGGGAATACATCGATTTTCCATAAAGGAGCCGAATGAAACAAAAATCTCATGTTCGGTTTTGAATTAGAGACGTTAAAAATGATCAACCAACGTCGACTATAACCCCTAGCCTTCCAAGCTAACGATGCGGGTTCGATTCCCGCTACCCGCTCCACGTTCTTTATTATACATGCAGCATCAATTTGGATATGCATCTTATTCCCTAATAAATTTTCCGTAGAAAAAAAAAATAGTAATGAAAAGGCGTCCATTGTCTAATGGATAGGACAGAGGTCTTCTAAACCTTTG